GTCTTGAATGAGCCCCCCGAAAGCTTGATGCAAATAAACGAATTTTTGTTCTACGTCTCCGAGCGATATATCCCCGTCTAATTCTGGTCATTGAATAAATGAAACTTTAACGAATAACTAATAGATTTCCTTTCTTTCAGTTATTCTTTTGCCCCTTTCCTAGTATATTAATAACAAAACGGATTTTTCCAATGTATAAACTAAAAATTCCAATGGCTTTGGCTACTATAACCTTCCCAACCACGATTTTTTATTTTTTCTAGGCATTTCACCTCGAAATACGAAATTGTACTTAAAAAATAGCAATGATAAAGAAATAGTGGATTCCATCGTTTCTATGGTTACTTCTTAAACGGTGAGGTCTTCTCTATACACCGGAGCCTTTAACTTCATTTAATCAATGTTATTGCTAACTTGTATAGTTCACATTCTTCGGCTCTACCCATGAATTATCCAGTAATAGGTCTTTCACAACGAGCTCTACCTATACAGTAACGGTATTTAATTATGAAAGTTGGCTGGGTAGCTGACCCTGTTAGTCCGTTCTTGCAAGAGGCGTCTAGGTTAACTAAGATTTCCTCCGCTTAATGGATAACCATTTGCTACCAATGGAGAATTGCTTCTCATCTTGAATTGAGGTGAGTGGTTTTACACCAATAGAAACCATAAATTTCATACACAATAAAGGGATATGATCCATTTTCTTATTTTTAGATAGTAAATGTAGTTCGTTTTTCCGTTCTATCCTATTTGATCATTGATATTTGAACATTGTCCTCTTTCCTTTGTTCTAGTTCATGATCTGAACGAGTCGCACATACACCCTAGTACATGTTCCTCGACGCTGAGGGCATCCCCGAAGCGCGGGGGATTTTGTGACATTTCTAATTGGCTGTCTTGTATTTCTAATAAGTTGTTTAATCGTTGGCATGTTGAATCATATACATAATGGACTGGTTTAGATCGATCCTAACCGGATGATTATGAATTACAATTACAATAGTAAATAAAAATCATAGAATATTAAACTCGGCAGGGTGAATTTTAAATCACGACTTGACGTGAAATTGAAATAAAGGCTATTCTCATTCAACCGCTACAAGATCAACAATTCCATAAGCTTGGGCTTCTGTTGCTGACATAAAAACATCTCTTTCCATGTCTTCGGATACAACCCATAAAGGTTTGCCCGTTCTTTGTACATAAACCCTTGTCAGGGTTTCACGTAGTTTCAGCAGTTCTCCCACTTCCAGGATGAATTCTCCCGTTGCTACTTCAGAAAAAGAACCAGCAGGTTGATGGATCATTACCCTGATGATATAAGATAATAAAAAGTTTCTCTATTTCGCACGATGAGGGGAAGATAAAAGAAAGATAAAAGAATAACAAGAAAAAAGATAGAATCGAACAACCGTACGGGCATTATGCATTGCATACGGCTCTACAATAAAATTGACCTTACCTTCAAAAAATAGGATCGATTAGACCCCGATCGGTAAATGATCAACTTACCACCCTTCCTTTCGGAGGAATTCAAAAATACTATGATGGCTCCGTTGCTTTATATATTTATTATATTTTTTTGTCTGTGATTTGTCTGTCATTCAGCAATCCCAAAGTTGCTTTTTTGATCAAATAAACTAATGAAAAAAGAATTTTTTTTTTTTTCGCTCTATACTATAAATATTGTTAAGAGACCTCTGGTGTGAAAAAAAGTTTGTGACGCTGAACTGGACTTCCGATAATAAAATAGGAAATACCTTTTTCTCATATTACTCTCTCGATACATAATCTAATGTTTTGAAAACAGAATTTCTTATATCGAATTCAAAGTGCCATGCTATTATTACTTAATATTCATATTTCATATGGCGAAGGCATAGTCTTCTTTTTTCTCTCAAATAAAAGCCTCATTGGCGCCAAGCGTGAGGGAATGCTAGACGTTTGGTAATTTCTCCTCCTACCAGGATAAAAGATCCCATTGAAGCGGCTGATCCCATGCATATTGTATGTACATCTGGTTGCACAAATTGCATAGTATCATAAAGAGCGACCCCCGGTATTACCCATCCGCCAGGAGAGTTTATAAACAAATACAGATCTTTGGTATCATCCTCGATACTGAGATATATCATAAGACCAATAAGTTGATTTGAGATCTCACTATCAACCTCTTGACCTAAAAAAAGTAATCTTTCTCGATAAAGTCGGTTGATTAGGGTCAAATTGTATCCCCTCGAAACCGTACAGGCGCCTTTTGACGCATACGGTTCAAAAAAAATCAATGTGTAGATTCCAATACTTTTTCTTTTTTCATAGCAAGTTCTTTCTAACTAAAAGGATTTTCTTTGATTTTTCACTAAATATGAGTTTGTCTTCCTTTCCTTATAACGTATAATATATAAAAGAATTCATTAAACTTATCCAATTGACTTTTCATTGATGGATTGTTTCATCGAGATTCAATCCAAATCACGATGTCATTTTCTTGTTCTTAAAT